AGTATGCAAATAAATTGCGAAGACGATCCAAGTAATAAAGGCCCAAGTTTCCTTTGGATCCCAACTCCAATATGATCCCCATGCTTCATTAGCCCATACTGCTCCTGAAAGAATACCTATGGTTAAAAAGATAAATCCTAGGCTAATCACACGATAACTCCAAAAATCTAATTGTTGAATCAATTGAGCCTTGTAATAATTCTTAGCATAAAAAATATTGTTTCTTTCATTCTTGTATTGGATTTCACCAAACGAAAATGACTCATTTAATTTTAATAAATTATTACTTTTAGAACTATAAAAAATCTTTCTAAATGTAATGACTAGAAGTGCTACTGATAATAATGATCCACAAAGAAGAGCCGCATAGCTTAATATCATCATACTTACGTGCATTATTAACCATTCCGATTGTAGAGCGGGTACTAATATTGTGGGTTTCCGTATTTCATTTAAAAGACCCGATGTAGCAAAACCTTGGGTAAAAATAGTACTTGAAGCAGTTATTGTGGTTAAATAATTTTTTCTTATTTTGAAATAAGGCACTATATGAATAAGGGAGAAACTCCATGAAAGAAAAATTAATGATTCATATAAATCACTTAGCGGGAAATGTCCCGAATAAATCCAACGGGTGAGCAATAATCCTGTTAGACATAAAAAAGTAGCTATCATTCCCTTTTCTGACGAATCATATGTTATGATTTCATTGCCAAATAAGGTTATCAAATGAATTGTAATTACAATTGAAACAATAGAAAAGGAAATATGAGTTAATATATGCTCTAAAGTTGAAAATATCATAAAAATGAAAAAAAGGGGGGGGAATCCCCATATAAATTTAATTAATAAATATAAATAGGGAATTTGATTTATTTTTATTATAGGATGTATTGGATCTCTTTTAGAAGATGGCATGCCGCCACTCGGACTCGAACCGAGATGCTCTAGCACTGCTTCCTAAGAGCAGCGTGTCTACCGATTTCACCATAGCGGCTTGCTCGAACTCATAATAGCCTATTTATATTCAATCGTCGAGATTGAATAAGTCAATTCACTCAAATAAGTTTTTTTAGTAAAGATTCAAGTAGTTTATATATTAGCCAATATATTAGTATTAGCCAAAAATAGAAAAATAGAATTCTTGCAACTAGAGAATTCTCGCGAAAAAAACTTTTTTTTTTCATTTTTTACTTTTATTATTATTGTCATTATTAATTATTATTATTTCTGCTTTATCTGATGATTTCAGAAAAAAAAAAGAAATTTTATCAATGAATCTAAAATATGTCTATTTTTGACTACTCCAAATTGACACTTGTACATAATATCTCAACAATGAGGTTTTTTTATTGATTGGACTAAAAGTTGTAGATATATGATAAATATATTCCATATTTCCATATAGTAAATAAATGAAGAAGTAAGAAAGTTATCCAAAAATTTTTAACATGAAATCAATTAGTTTCAACAATTCATTAATTTTAACTAAAAATCTTATATCTGCCCTTCCCGAGAAAGATAAAAATTTTTCATTATCATTATTGTAAAGGTCGATGGGGAAAATAAGACTCCCCACCACCAAAATCTGATTGAAAATATACTAAATACTAAAAAAAATAAAAATACAATATTTTTGATTTCTTTAGATTTCAGAAAATACAAGAATTTTTATTTTTATCTTATAAGAAAAGAATAAGATAAGATTAAAAGTCTAGGACTGCCAATTCTTTTATTATTTAATATAGAAATATAGATATAGATATTAACAAATATAGATATAGATAATTACTGATCCAATTTTTTGAGTCAAATCCATTCTGATTATTCCAATCTTTTAGGACTTAGTTGTTTGTCGTACAAAAAAACTTTTTGAATTCCCGGTAGAAAGAGATTTCCCTAATGACAAAGCTTTTAACGCTGCCCAATATCCTTTCCTTTTCCAAATATTTTTACGAATACGCTTTTTTGATATCGAAGTACGTTTTTTTGGAACTGCCATTTAAAAATGAAGAAGTTACTCATTGTTATAGTTGGATGTGAAAGACATCTATTGTTCAAAACCAATTATTTTTTCTTATTCATGATCTATTTTTCTCTAAAAAAGATTCTCTTCATAAAAAAGAAATATAGATATATCTGTAAAAATTTGATCAAAAATGACTCGAAATAACATAAAAATTTTTTTATTCCATACACTATTCGTAAAACCAAAAATTTTTGGTTTGGAACTCTTAATTCTCGTTGTTTATATCTCAAAGTTATATCTTTAGAATCTGCTATGTGATAGAAATCAAACTTAATAAAATAAATAAAGAGCCTAAAAGACCTTTATTTTCGTCATTCTATTCTATACTTTATTTACATGTAATAAAATACCTCAAAGGATTGTAAACTTTTGCCTAAAAACGTGAGTCTTTTTTTAGTAATCTTTTTTTAGTAAAACTTGAGAAAAAATACACCTAAATTCCATTTTCAAATTCGAATGAGACTAGTAAGAAAGATCCGTTTTTTTGATAAAAAAAGTTCATTTTAGATCTATAATCTTCTAAACTTTACTAATAATTTGTTTTGATTGAAATGGAAAACAATCAATCCCATAATGAATTAGTTAATGAGTTGAAATAAAGTAACTAAAATAAAGAGTTTTTTCATTAGACCAATGACCTTAGTTAATCCTATAATTCATATAATTCATATCAACATCAGTACTCTTTTTAGCCTAAATTTTTAAGCTTGTTTTATTATTTTTATTAATTATTATTACGATTATTAATTATTACGAGAATTTCTCGTAATAATATAAATTTTCCTATTTATATTTATATTCTTTTTATTTATATTTTATATATGGCACTTGGTCATATCATTTCTCCAATTGTAACTTCTTGTTTTGAATATTTAAACGATTTTGAAAAGACTCAAAATAAATACTAATATAAAATTATTAAATAAATTTAATAAATTAGTGCATATCCTTATTTTTTAGTGACTTTTTCGAAAGAGGTAAGATCCGGTGAATCGGAAACAATTAATTAAGAATAAAAAACTTTTTTTATGGAACAGACATATCAATATGCGTGGATAATACCTTTTCTTCCACTTCCAGTTCCTATGTTAATAGGGGTGGGACTTCTTCTTTTTCCGACGGCAACAAAAAGTCTTCGCCGTATGTGGGCTTTTCAGAGCGTTTTATTGTTAAGTATAGTCATGATTTTTTCCATGAATCTGTCTATTCAGCAAATAAATAGCAGTTCTGTCTATCAATATGTATGGTCTTGGATTATCAATAATGATTTTTCTTTAGAATTCGGATACTTAATCGATCCACTTACTTCTATTATGTCAATATTAATCACTACTGTTGGAATTTTAGTTCTTATTTATAGTGATAATTATATGTCTCATGATCATGGATATCTGAGATTTTTTGCTTATATGAGTTTTTTCAGTACTTCCATGTTGGGATTAGTTACTAGTTCAAATTTGATACAAATTTATATTTTTTGGGAATTGGTTGGAATGTGTTCGTATCTATTAATAGGATTTTGGTTCACACGACCTGTTGCAGCAAAGGCTTGTCAAAAAGCGTTTGTAACTAATCGTGTTGGTGATTTTGGTTTATTATTAGGCATTTTGGGGTTTTATTGGGTAACAGGAAGTTTCGAATTTCGCGATTTATTCCAAATATTAAATAACTTGATTTCTACTAATGAGGTCAATTTTTTATTTGTTACTTTGTGCGCTGTTCTATTATTTGGCGGTGCTATTGCTAAATCTGCACAATTTCCCCTTCATGTATGGTTACCTGATGCAATGGAAGGGCCGACTCCTATTTCAGCTCTTATACATGCTGCTACGATGGTAGCAGCAGGAATTTTTCTTGTAGCTCGACTTATGCCTCTTTTCATAGTCATACCCCACATCATGAATTTTATCTCTTTTATAGGGATAATAACAGTTTTTTTAGGAGCTACTTTAGCTCTTGCTCAAAAAGACATTAAGAGGGGTTTAGCCTATTCTACAATGTCTCAATTGGGTTATATGATGTTAGCTCTAGGTATGGGGTCTTATCGCAGTGCTTTATTTCATTTGATTACTCATGCTTATTCCAAAGCATTATTGTTTTTAGGATCGGGATCTGTTATTCATTCGATGGAAACTCTTGTTGGATATTGTCCAGAAAAAAGCCAGAACATGGTACTTATGGGAGGTTTAACAAAACATGTACCAATTACTAAAAATTCTTTTTTATTAGGTACACTTTCTCTTTGCGGTATTCCACCCCTTGCTTGTTTTTGGTCCAAAGATGAAATCCTTAATGATAGTTGGTTGTATTCACCTATTTTTGCAATAATAGCTTGGTCTACGGCGGGATTAACCGCATTTTATATGTGTCGGATTTATTTACTTACTTTTGAAGGACATTTAAACGTTCATTTTCAAAATTACAGTGGAAAAAGGAATACCCCCTTGTATTCAATATCTCTATGGGGTAAAGAAGGTTCAAAAATAACTAAAAAAAACTTTCCTTTGCTAAATTTATTAAAAATGAACAAGAATGAACGTCTTTCTTTTTTTTCAAATTCAAATAAAGTATATAAATTTGAGAAATTTGATGAGAATGTAAGAAATCCAATCCAACCCTTTCTTTATATTCCGAATTTTGGCAATACCAAGAGTTCTTTGTATCCTTATGAATCGGATAATACTATGTTATTTCCAATAATTATATTAATTCTATTTACTTTGTTCGTTGGATTTTTAGGAATTCCTTTCAATCAAGACGTGGATATATTAACCAAATGGCTAACCCCGTCTATAAATCTTTTACATAAAAATTCAAACAATTTAATAGATTGGTATGAATTTTCTAAAGATGCAGTTTTTTCAGTCAGTATAGCCTCTTTCGGAATATTGATAGCATTTTTTTTATATAAACCTGTTTATTCATCTTTTCAAAATTTGAACTTAATTAATTCATTTGTTAAAATGGGTCC